TGAAATTTCTCCTCTACCATCAATAGGTTTAGCTAGGGCATTTACAACACGACCCAAATAACCCTCACTTACTGGTATCTGAGCAATTCTTCCTGTTGCTTTTACCGAACTTCCCTCTTGTATCAGCAAACCATCACCCATTAATACAACACCAACATTTTTGGATTCCAAATTCAAAGCAATCCCTACAGTACCCTCTTCAAATTCGACTAATTCACCTGCCATTACTTCATCAAGACCATAAATACGAGCAATGCCGTCGCCTACTTGAAGTACAGTACCTGTATTTACAATTTTTACTTCGATATTATATTGCTCAATACGTTCACGGATAATTTTACTAATTTCATCTGCACGAATGGTTACCATGAATATTTCTTAATTTGAATTTGAATTTGATTCTTTTTCGAAGGAAAAAAAAAAAATAATGCCTATACTGTATATTCTAGTAGAACGACTAATCAGTTATTTTTTTCTTTCATCGCCCCAAACATATCAATATTAGCACCGATCGTACGTAAATGTAACTCGTTGTTTAAGCAACTATTCAGAGTTCCCAGAGCTCCTTGTAATGCTTGTTGTAAAACCCTCTGTTGCACTTGATTAATCGCCCTTTGTTGTTCAAAATGAATCGTTTCATTTTTGTAATTTTCGAATTGTTCCAAAGTTGTATAAATTGAATTAATTAAATTCAATTTTTCTCGTTCTATCTCGGAATAACCATTCACTCGAAACCGATCCGCTTCCGTTTCTACTTTCCTTAAGCGGGCCCGGGCTTTCTCCAGCTGTTCAACGGCTGCTTCCCGTAGTTCTTCTGAATTTCGAATAGTTCTCAAGATTCTCTGTTTTCGATTATCTAATAAATCACTTAATGAAAGTAGATTCTCTTTGCATTTATTTCAAAATGTCTATGATCTCTTCCCGAACCAAACATGAATCTTTCAATTCATTTGGCTCTCACACTCAATTCCTTATAGGAAATTTCCCTATATTATCGAATGAGCCTATCCTCTTTTCTCTATTTCTAAAAATCTTGAAAATGATTACGAATACAAGATTAAAATATTTGGAGGACTCTTCTGACCAAACAAATAATTGTCAGCAAAGTTGTTTTTTTTTTTTCAAATCCAAAGAATTCTGATTAATTTATACGTAGGTCATCAATTCCGCATTGTATAAAAGGAGGCGTTAAACAAAACACCTGTTTTTCCTATTTTTCATCGTAAAGAGAATTCAAGTCATTTTATCGACATGAGTGTTCTATATCGAAAAAATTACAATTTCCGTATTAACATAGTGGTAGAAAGAATACTACATTGCGTCTAAACTTCAAACTGGTTAGCTTTAACCATGGTAATGCTCCAAAATTATTGGTTGATAGAGAATCAAAGTAGATTTACCAATGAATCGCGAAATGCTATGGTTCTTAACTATTTTTTTGTTTATTTAGTAAGAAGTCATTCGCCGGATCATGCACGTTTTTCTAGTTATAACGAAAAAAGTGCAGTTGGTTGGATCCAATCTATTCTTTGAAATAAACAACTCGCACACACTCCCTTTCCAAAAAAAATTAATACACCTAGCACTACACTTAGATTTATTAGATTTGTTGCTAAAATATCGGTATCAAACCCGAAACTTCCGGCGGATGGCCAGTAAATGAAGCAAAGAAAAGAATCGGTTATATTTTTCATATGATCGCATCTCCTCTTATGGATAGACTAATTTTGTTTCTACGATTCCCAGTTTTTTGATTTTTTTATTCGTTTTTTTTATATTAAATTCAAGTTTATTGTATAATATTTTTATTTCTTACTAATAATTAATATGAATTACTAATAAGAATCTGAATAGAATAAGAATTTTATTGTATCTATTAGAGAATATAGAATATATTTATTAATAAATATATTCTATATTTTGAATTGGTTAGTCAATTGAAAGATTCCTCATAAGAATGATACCTCTTAGAAGTAGATACTAGTTCTTATGTCAATTGCAAAATATCTAGTTGTTTTCAATTCTAAATTAAAAAAGGGGGCGCTCGTTGGACTAAATAAAGGGACGGAAGAAGGCGAATCAGTATGTTAATCCAAATGAAGAATAAATTGTAGGAATTAAATCGGAATATCTATATAGAAAGAATATATATATATATAAAGCAATAGCAGCAATGAAAGTCCACGGAAAAAACAATATGTATTTTTATTTTTCTATTTGTTTAAAAGATTAAACAAAAGGATTGGCAAATAAAAGTGCTAATGCTACAACCAGCCCATAAATAGTTAAAGCTTCCATAAAAGCCAGACTAAGTAATAAAGTACCCCTTATTTTGTCCTCTGCTTCCGGTTGTCGCGCAATCCCTTCTACAGCTTGCCCTGCAGCTGTACCTTGACCAACTCCAGGTCCAATAGAAGCAAGCCCGACGGCCAACCCAGCAGCGATAACAGAAGCAGCAGAAATCAGTGGATCCATGATAAGTTTCTCCTATTCCAAATAAAATAAAGAAAAGAAATAGTTAATAATATAATCAACCAAGAAATTATGACTTAATTATTTCATTCTTCATTTATCTAGTCGAAGTTTAATTCATGAATAATTTTTATTGAATTATCCAAATAACTTCGATATTCATTTTTTTTTTTTTTTCGTTTCTATCCATGTAGTTTTTTGTGAATACATACAATTTTTGTTCTTATCTTAAATTTTGAACCATTCTTTTAATTCTTCGTTCTTTCTTTTTCTTTATTTCCATTTTTGAGTTATTCAATACCTAAATTTAGGGTAGTAGCAGGACAAATTTAGATAGTCATATATAACTAATGAATATCTACTATGACATATACATGTGTTTGTTCGATACCGTAAACCAATTAGTTATACCTTAGATTCAATAGGATTCGAGAATCATTCTTGGAAACCCCTAAAAAACTAAGAGTTGTCTTATAACGATTAGATTCTATATACACTTAGTTCGACCCCCTCACCCTATTTTTTGTCCTTTCTTTTATTCATTATTATCCCATATGGATCGAATTAATCTAAATCAATTCGAAAGACCAAATTATTACTGTGGAAATATTCGAATTTTATTTTAGGAAAATCAAATAAAGTTTTGTCAATTATTAAATGTGAATGAATGAAACGGAAATATTTTGTAGTTCGATATAACATCTTTTTTTTTTGAATTCCATGTCGTAAACAACGTAGATATCATCCGAAATTATAGTTCCCAATCTAATATTAATTAAATAGAATATACTAATAATTAATATACTAATCATTAAATATATTAAATATACTAATCAATTTTGACATCTAAATAAGAATTTTAATTAATTAATTGAATATGTTTATAGTTCTAATTGAATGAACAAAATAATAAATAAAAATAATATTCATTGGAGTAAAATACAAATTGGTCAAAAAAAGACTATTTTGATAACTAATCAATGATGGCCTTCCATGGATTCACCTATATAAGCCGCAGCTAAGGTAGCAAAAATAAGAGCTTGAATACCGCTTGTAAATAATCCCAGAAACATAACAGGTATAGGAACTACTAAAGGTACTAACGAAACAAGAACAACAACTACTAATTCATCAGCTAATATATTTCCGAAAAGTCGAAAACTAAGCGATAAGGGTTTTGTAAAATCTTCTAAGATGTTAATCGGTAAAAGGATTGGAGTTGGTTGGATGTATTTACCAAAATAAGCCAATCCTTTTTTTGAAATACCCGCATAGAAATAGGCTACTGACGTAAGTAAAGCTAATGCAACAGTAGTATTTATATCATTTGTGGGTGCAGCTAATTCTCCATGAGGTAACTTTATAATTTTCCAAGGCAAAAGAGCCCCTGACCAATTCGAAACAAAAATAAATAGGAACAAAGTTCCAATAAACGGAACCCACGGACCATATTCTTCTCCAATCTGAGTTTTGCTCACGTCTCGGATGAATTCAAGGACATATTCAAAGAAATTCTGACCGGACGTTGGAATAGTTTGCGGATTTCTAACAACTAGAATGGTTGAAATTAATAAGATAGCAATTACAACCCAAGAGGTAATAAGTACTTGAGCATGCACTTGAAAATCCCCTATTTGCCAATAGAAATGTTGACCTACTTCGACAGCAGATATATCATAGATTAATGTGTTGATGTAACATAATAGAACATTCATATTGCCCTGCCCTCTAAAAAAAATATATATATAACTTGAAAGGGAATTATTTTGATTCAACCATTTCCTTATTTGAATTTGACTTTCATTGCCTTTTCTATTTTGAATACCTACTAATCACAAAATATTTATTTTTGCACAATTTTGTAATGCTATAATAACCGATTCCATAAATCTATGACCGCCCAACCAAATCTAACAATTTCTTTATCTTATTATTAATCAAAAATTTCGTATATAGCTAGAACGACCCTCACAAATTGCAAAAACTAATTTGTTAAGAATTAATCGGATTGAAGCTATAGCATCATCATTAGCTGGAATCGAAATATCTGCTAGATCTGGGTCACAATTTGTATCGATTAAACAAATCGTTGGAATTCCCAAAGTGATACATTCTTGAAGAGCCGTATATTCTTCTTGCTGATCAACGATTATTACTATATCCGGTAACCCTGTCATATATTTTATGCCACCCAGATATGTTTCCAAATGAGATAATTGTCTCTTGAACATAGCGGCATCTCTTTTTGGAAGAGAGTTCAGTTTCCCTGTCTTTTGCTCCGTTCTCAAGTCCCTGAACTTACGAAGTCTCGTTTCTGTAGTATACCAATTCGTTAACATACCTCCGAGCCATTTTTTATTAACATAATGACATCGAGCTCTTATTGCAGCCCGTCTTACTGAATAGGCTGCTTTTTTTTTTGTACCAACAATTAAGAATTGTTTTCCTATGCTTGCTGCATAAAAAACCAAATCACAAACTTCTGATAAAAAACGAGCAGTTCGAGTAAGATTTGTAATATGAATACCTTTACGCTTTGCCGATATAAAAGGTGCCATTCGAGGATTCCATTTCCGAGTATCATGGCCAAAATGAACTCCAGCTTCCATCATCTCTTCCAAAGTTATGTTCCAATATCTTTTTGTCATTTATCCCCACACGTTTTTTTTTAAGTGAAAAGAGACCAGGTATCCTGAAATAGCAATAAATAATTGTTCCGATGGAACCTTCTCTTTTCTAGACGATTGGCCGTTAATATATAATCAGGTCATTCATTTTTTTTTTTCTATTTATTATATTTTATTACCAAAATTACCCAATCAAATGACTGCATTTAAAGGGATGAATTGAATGCTTCCTAAAAGCGCATTCAATCCTATAGTTCTAATGTATCACAGAAAATTATTTGAAATGAAAAGAATCAAATAAATTTCTGTGATGGAACAAAAGATTTCGAATTTCTACTTCGAATAATTTTTCTTTTTTCAAGGTAATTTTGTTATATTGCCTTGACCGTGAACGGTGCATTATTCTTTTGAATCCGGTACCAACGGGTATCATTCCCCCTAAAACAACATTCTCTTTAAGACCTTTCAACCAATCAATACGACCCCGAAGAGCGGCTTTTGCTAAAACTCTAGCAGTTTCTTGAAAACTCGCTTCGGATATGAAACTTTGAGTATTCAGAGATGTTTTTGTTATTCCCAATAATAAAGCTCGGTAACAAATTGCTTCTTCCAAGGCACGCCCAGTTCGTTCTGCTCGCAATAATCCAATTAATTCACCAGGTAAAAATACATTAGACATTCCATCTTCTGAAACCAAGACTTTGGATGTTATTTGACGCACAATAATTTCGATATGTCTATTATGGATGTGTACTCCCTGGGATCGATAAACCTTTTGGATTTTATTAACCAAAGAAATACGACTTTGCGCTATAGTTAGCTCAGCACCAATCAAGAATCCCCAAGGAATGCCGAGAATTCTTGTTATACACTCATTCCAAGCATCAATTCTTTTTTCGAGATTCATCGATATTGAATCAATCGAACGTATTTCTAATATCCGTTCCACTTTTGGAAGACCTTGTGTTATATCACCGGATCTCGATTTTTCATATATGAATGTAACTAAAATATCTCCTTGATAAAGGATTTCTCCATAATGGCCATGAATGGTTGCTTCTGGAGTCGCCAAATATGGGTTAGCCGATCTTATTATTACAGAATCCATTTGAACAGTTATAACTTGACCCGATTTTAGTTTTAGATGTGGTCCATTTTTCATTTTAGCTATACATATATTTTCACAAATAAATTGTCCAAGACTAATTATTGTAAACGTTTTTTCACAATAATAATGATGGAGAAAATACCAATTCAAATGGAATGGATTCAAAACGATATTACTGTCTAGATCGGGTTTAAAAATTTTATCATTTTCGTCCATTAAATAATATTTAATTACTTGAAAAATTTCCGTTATTTTGTCAAGTTGGAAATTTTTCATTATTGATATTTGATTATGAGTTATTAAACGGTAAAGTGAATAAAAATTTCCAACTTGACGGGCTATTCCTAAAGGACCTAATGAATTATTATTATTAATTGGAATTTTAGGATTTTTTTTTATCCCATTGTGATATTTAACATTGTTGAATGGTCTTATTTGAAAACAATTAGATGATGACAAAATTATCCAAGATCGGCATTCCTTATTTCTATTCAACAACATACGAATAGTTCCGTGATTTTGGCTAAGTGATTTTTTAATTTTTGCCTTGTAATGAATGGAAAAAAATGGATTGATATTGATCCGATCCGATTCATTATCCGCGATCAATCCTAAACCAGATGGGTCATTTCTTTTTCTGATATATGCAGTATTCGATTTTACTAAGTCAATTCTTAGAAAATACTCAATCAAACCGTTTGTACTTACTTCAACAAAGGAAGAGGGGGCCTCCTCAATAGAAGGACTTTTTTTGCCTTGATCCCAATTCAAGACTAAACAAGTCCGAACTAATTGAATCCTTGTGTCGGAAATTCCCCGAATGGATTTTCCATTTCCATAAAGAATATAATTGACAACTTTGAGTTCCAGATTATCCCTTTCCTGGAATAGATCTTGGGGAAAAAGTTTTCTAAAATCGATACTGTCCGGTATTTCATATAAAATTACAGGTCGAACCAAAACAAAATACTTTTTCTTGGTAGTTGCGATCCATTGGACATAGATCCAATTATTAATTTTTTTTGATTCCTTCCGTTTTTTTTTTACCGTTCCGGGTGGTATCAAGATAGAACTGTGTCGGGATATCTTATCCCTCTCTCCGGGAAAATGGATATTTCCAGAAAATAATTTTAATTCGATTTTTTTTTTTTTCTTTTCTAATCGGACCAATCCGCCTACTCGACTTCTTATATTGAAAGTGATTGGTGTTCCTATTCCAACGAGACTATTATTCCGTACCATTATGGAAGAAGATTCGGGTAAAATATGCACTTCTTCGGGAATAAAAAAAAA